GTTAATGTAGCTTAAAACAAAAGCAAGGTACTGAAAATACCTAGACGAGTACACCCAACTCCATAAACAACAAAGGTTTGGTCCCGGCCTTCTTATTGGTTACTAGGAAACTTATACATGCAAGTATCCGCCCGCCAGTGAATACGCCTTCTAAATCATCGCTGATCAAAGAGAGCTGGCATCAAGCACACACTCCAAGTGTAGCTCATGACGTCTCGCCTAGCCACACCCCCACGGGAAACAGCAGTAGTAAATATTTAGCAATTAACAAAAGTTAGACTAAGTTATCCTAATAAAGGACTGGTCAATTTCGTGCCAGCAACCGCGGCCATACGATTAGTCCAAATTAATAAGCATACGGCGTAAAGTGTATTAGAAGAATTAAAAAAAAATAAAGTTAAATCTTATACTAGCTGTTTAAAGCTCAATATAAGACATAAATAGCCTACGAAAGTGACTTTAATAATCCTAAACATACGATAGCTAGGGTACAAACTGAGATTAGATACCTCACTATGCCTAGCCCTAAACTTTGATAGCTACCTTTACAAAGCTATCCGCCAGAGAACTACTAGCCAGAGCTTAAAACTTAAAGGACTTGGCGGTGCTTTATATCCACCTAGGGGAGCCTGTCTCGTAACCGATGAACCCCGATACACCTTACCGTCACTTGCTAATTCAGTCCATATACCACCATCTTCAGCAAACCCCTATAGGGCACAAAAGTGAGCTTAATCATAACCCATGAAAAAGTTAGGCCGAGGTGTCGCCTACGTGACGGTCAAAGATGGGCTACATTTTCTATTATAGAACAGACAAACGGATATCACTCTGAAATGGGTGATTGAAGGCGGATTTAGTAGTAAACTAAGAATAGAGAGCTTAATTGAACAAGGCCATGAAGCGCGTACACACCGCCCGTCACTCTCCTCAAGTACTTCCACATCAAATAATCATATTACAGATTTAAACAAATACAAGAGGAGACAAGTCGTAACAAGGTAAGCGTACTGGAAAGTGTGCTTGGGAAACTCAAAGTGTAGCTTAACAAAAAGCATCTGGCTTACACCTAGAAGACCTCATTTACAATGATCACTTTGAACTAAATCTAGCCCTACCAACTTTACACTCAACTCTCACACTACATTAAATCAAAACATTCACTTATCAAAAAGTATAGGAGATAGAAATTTCACTAAGGCGCAATAGAGATAGTACCGTAAGGGAATGATGAAAGATAATTTAATAGTAAAAAATAGCAAGGATTAACCCCTTTACCTTTTGCATAATGAATTAACTAGAAAAATCTGACAAAGAGAACTATAGCCAGAAACCCCGAAATCAGACGAGCTATCTGATAGTAATCCCCAGGATCAATTCATCTATGTGGCAAAATAGTGAAAAAACTTACAGATAGAGGTGAAATACCAATCGAGCCTGATGATAGCTGGTTGTCCAGAAATAGAATTTCAGTTCTACCTAAAACTTACCACAAAAACAAAATAATTCCAATGTAAGTTTTAGAGATATTCAAAAGGGGTACAGCTCTTTTGACCAAGGGTACAACCTTAATTAGCGAGTAAATTCATCATTAATTCCATAGTTGGCTTAAAAGCAGCCATCAATTAAGAAAGCGTTAAAGCTCAACAACCAACCAAACTAAAAAATCCCAAAATTAATTAATGATCTCCTAAACATAATACTGGACTAATCTATATAAATAGAAGAAACAATGTTAGTATAAGTAATAAGAAGTATTTCTCCCTGCATAAGCTTATATCAGATCGGATGCCCACTGATAGTTAACAATCGAATAATTAGATACAAAAATAAAACCTTTATTATACCAATTGTTAACCCAACACAGGCATGCTTAAGGGAAAGATTAAAAGAAGGAAAAGGAACTCGGCAAACATAAACCCCGCCTGTTTACCAAAAACATCACCTCGAGCATTACTAGTATTCGAGGCACTGCCTGCCCAGTGACCAAGTGTTAAACGGCCGCGGTACTCTGACCGTGCAAAGGTAGCATAATCATTTGTTCCTTAATTAGGGACTTGTATGAACGGCCACACGAGGGTTTAACTGTCTCTTTCCTCTAATCAATGAAATTGACCTTCTCGTGAAGAGGCGAGAATAAACATATAAGACGAGAAGACCCTATGGAGCTTAAATTAACTAATTTAATTGCTATCCTATAAATCTACAAGATACAACTAAACAGCATAATAAATTAACAATTTTGGTTGGGGTGACCTCGGAGAAGAAAAAATCCTCCGAACGATATTATAATTCAGACTCTACAAGTCAAAATTTACCAATCGCTTATTGACCCAATACTTGATCAACGGAACAAGTTACCCTAGGGATAACAGCGCAATCCTACTCTAGAGTCCCTATCGACAGCAGGGTTTACGACCTCGATGTTGGATCAGGACATCCTAATGGTGCAGCCGCTATTAAGGGTTCGTTTGTTCAACGATTAAAGTCCTACGTGATCTGAGTTCAGACCGGAGCAATCCAGGTCGGTTTCTATCTATAGTTTATTTATTCCAGTACGAAAGGACAGAAAAAATGAGGCCAATCTTGCTAAGACGCCTTCAGCTAAATTTATGAATAAATCTCAATCTAGATAAGCTAAACTACCCAATCCAAGAACAGGATTTGTTAAGATAGCAAAAATTGGTCACTGCATAAAACTTAAGCTTTTACTTACGGAGGTTCAACTCCTCTTCTTAACAATGTTCTTGATCAATGTCCTAACAGTAACCTTACCTATCCTCCTAGCAGTAGCCTTCCTTACCTTAGTTGAACGAAAGGCCTTAGGCTACATACAACTTCGTAAAGGCCCCAATGTAGTAGGACCTTATGGTCTTCTTCAACCTATTGCAGATGCAATCAAGCTATTTACCAAAGAACCCGTCTACCCACAAACCTCATCAAAATTCCTATTTACCGTCGCCCCAATTCTAGCCCTAACCTTAGCCCTAACTGTATGAGCTCCTCTTCCAATACCATATCCTCTAATTAACCTAAATCTAAGCCTACTATTTATCCTCGCAATATCAAGTCTAATAGTTTACTCTATCCTATGATCAGGCTGAGCATCAAATTCAAAATATGCCCTTATAGGAGCCCTACGAGCAGTAGCTCAAACTATCTCCTATGAAGTCTCTATAACAACTATCATCTTATCAATAGTACTAATAAATGGGTCCTTCACACTAACTGCCTTCGCTACAACACAAGAACGTCTATGACTAATCTTTCCTATGTGACCCCTAATAATAATATGATTTACATCAACTTTAGCAGAAACTAACCGAGCTCCATTTGATTTAACCGAAGGAGAATCAGAATTAGTTTCTGGCTTCAACGTCGAATACTCAGCTGGTCCTTTTGCCCTATTTTTTATAGCCGAATACGCTAACATCATCATAATAAACGCCCTTACTGTAATTCTATTCATAGGAACCTCTTGTGACCCCCAAACACCAGAAATTAGCACCATCAACTTTGTCATGAAAACTATCATCCTAACCATCTGCTTTCTATGAGTACGAGCATCTTACCCACGATTCCGATACGACCAACTAATATATCTCCTCTGAAAAAACTTTCTTCCACTAACTCTAGCTCTATGCATGTGACATATCTCAATCCTAATCTCACTAGCATGCATTCCACCACAAGTATAGAAATATGTCTGACAAAAGAATTACTTTGATAGAGTAAATTATAGAGGTCTGAACCCTCTTATTTCTAGAATTATAGGAATCGAACCTAAACTCGAGAATTCAAAAATCTCAGTGCTACCAATTACACCACATCCTACTAGTAAGGTCAGCTAAATTAAGCTATCGGGCCCATACCCCGAAAATGTCGGATCACATCCCTCCCATACTAATAAACCCACTAGCCCTTAGCCTAATCCTAACAACACTACTCGCAGGAACACTAATCACCATAATAAGCTCCCATTGACTAACAGCCTGAATAGGACTGGAAATGAACATGCTTACTATAATTCCCATTCTAATAAAGACAACCAATCCACGATCCACAGAAGCCGCTACAAAGTACTTTATAACTCAGGCCATAGCATCCATAATACTTATAATAGCTTTAACAATTAACCTAATATACTCAGGACAATGATCAATTACAAAAATAACCAACCCCGTAGCATCAAATATAGCATTAATAGCTCTAATAACCAAACTAGGCTCAGCTCCATTCCACTTCTGAGTTCCAGAAGTAACGCAAGGAGTCGAACTCGCACCAGGAATAATCTTGTTAACCTGACAAAAATTGGCACCATTATCCCTATTATATCAAATAGCCACCTACACCAACACTAGTCTAATCTACCTTTCTGGTCTACTTTCAATCCTAATTGGAGGATGAGGAGGCCTAAATCAAACACAACTACGAAAAATCTTAGCCTACTCATCAGTCTCCCACATAGGCTGAATACTCATTATTTTACCCTTTAACCCCACCCTTACTCTTCTGAACCTAGCCATTTACATTACACTAACACTGTCCATCTTTATAATCCTAGCAAATACTTTCACAACTTCAATATCATCTCTAACTCTAATATGAAACAAAACACCTGCAATAACCATTATACTTATAGCTACTTTACTATCCCTAGGAGGATTACCTCCACTATCGGGATTTATACCCAAATGACTTATAATCCACGAACTAACCAAAAACAACAGTATTATCATACCACTAACCATGGCCATTATAACACTACTAAACATGTACTTCTACATACGACTAATCTACTACTCATCACTTACAATCCTACCATCCACAAATAATATGAAAATAACCTGACAATTTACTAATACTAAACACACAATAACATTACCCACCCTAATTATCCTATCTAACATACTACTTCCCCTAACCCCAATAATTTCAATGCTAGAATAGGAATTTAGGTTAAAACAGACCAAGAGCCTTCAAAGCCCTAAGTAAGTACATTATACTTAACTCCTGAAATAAGGACTGCAAGATATCACCTTACATCAACTGAATGCAAACCAGACGCTTTAACTAAACTAAGCCCTTCTAGATTGGAGGGCTTCAATCCCACGAAATTCTTAGTTAACAACTAAACACCCTAACTAACTGGCTTCAATCTACTTCTCCCGCCTTGAGGAAGGGGGAAAAAGGCGGGAGAAGCCCCGGCAGAATTGAAGCTGCTTCTTCGAATTTGCAGTTCGACATGTTTACACTTTCAAGGCCTGGCAAAAAGAGATTACTCTCTGTGGTTAGATTTACAGTCTAATGCTTACTCAGCCATTTTACCTATGTTTGCTAACCGCTGACTCTATTCAACAAACCACAAAGATATTGGAACTCTGTATCTATTATTTGGTGCTTGAGCTGGTATAGTAGGGACTGCTTTTAGTATCCTAATTCGGGCAGAACTAGGTCAACCAGGCTCTCTTCTTGGAGACGACCAAATCTATAATGTTGTTGTCACAGCACACGCCTTTGTAATAATCTTCTTTATAGTCATGCCAATTATAATTGGAGGCTTTGGAAACTGGTTAATTCCACTTATAATTGGAGCACCTGATATAGCTTTTCCTCGAATAAACAATATGAGTTTTTGACTACTGCCTCCATCTTTCCTACTACTTTTAGCATCCTCTATAGTAGAAGCTGGGGCAGGCACTGGTTGGACCGTATACCCTCCCCTGGCAGGAAACCTGGCCCATGCAGGAGCTTCTGTAGATTTAACTATTTTTTCACTTCACCTTGCAGGAGTATCCTCTATTCTAAGTGCAATTAATTTTATCACTACCATCATTAACATAAAACCTCCAGCTATATCTCAATATCACATACCCTTATTTGTATGGTCCATTTTAATTACAGCCATCCTTCTCCTTCTATCCCTCCCAGTTCTAGCAGCAGGTATTACAATATTATTAACGGATCGCAATCTCAATACTACTTTCTTTGACCCTGCAGGAGGAGGAGACCCAATTTTATATCAACATCTATTCTGGTTTTTTGGACACCCTGAAGTCTATATTTTAATTCTTCCAGGATTTGGAATAGTTTCTCATATCGTTACATACTATTCAGGGAAAAAAGAACCCTTCGGTTATATAGGGATAGTATGGGCTATAATATCAATTGGCTTCCTAGGATTTATTGTATGAGCCCACCATATATTCACCGTAGGCATAGACGTTGACACTCGAGCTTACTTTACATCAGCTACTATAATTATTGCTATTCCAACTGGCGTAAAAGTCTTTAGTTGACTAGCTACCCTTCATGGCGGTAATATTAAATGATCCCCCGCTATAATATGAGCTCTAGGATTTATCTTCTTGTTTACAATTGGAGGGTTAACTGGCATTGTTCTTGCTAATTCTTCACTAGACATTGTCCTACATGACACTTACTACGTTGTAGCTCACTTTCACTACGTCTTATCTATAGGTGCAGTTTTCGCCATTATGGGTGGGTTTATCCACTGATTTCCGCTATTTTCAGGGTACACATTAAATTATACATGAGCTAAAATTCAATTTCTAGTTATATTTATCGGTGTCAATTTGACATTTTTTCCACAACACTTTCTTGGACTATCTGGCATGCCACGTCGATATTCTGACTATCCAGATGCCTACACTGCATGAAATACTGCTTCTTCTATAGGTTCATTTATCTCTTTAGTAGCCGTAATTCTAATGGTCTTTATAATTTGAGAGGCATTTGCTTCTAAGCGCGAAGTTTCTGTGACAGAACTCACAACAACAAACGTAGAATGACTCAACGGATGTCCCCCTCCACATCATACATTCGAAGAACCAGCCTACGTAAAATCTAACTCGAGAAGGGAAGGAATCGAACCTCCAACAGTTAGTTTCAAGCCAACTCTATAACCTTTATGCCTTCCCCAGCAGGCATGAAATTTTAGTAAAACAATTACATAGCCTTGTCAAAGCTAAGCTACAGGTTTAAATCCCGTAAATTTCTATGGCCTATCCGTTACAATTAGGGTTCCAAGATGCCACATCTCCTGTTATAGAAGAACTCCTCCACTTTCATGACCACACCCTAATAATTATTTTCCTCATTAGCTCCTTAGTCTTGTATATTATTATACTTATATTAACTTCTAAGTTAATCCACACAAATATAATAAACGTCCAAGAGATAGAAATAATCTGAACCATTCTCCCAGCTATTATCCTTATCTTAATTGCCCTACCCTCTTTACATACTCTATATATAATAGATGAAATTAACAACCCCTTACTAACAATCAAAACCATAGGACACCAATGATTCTGGAGCTATGAATATACTGATTACGAAGATTTAGCTTTCGACTCATACATAATCACTACTGATAGCCTAAAATTTGGAGAACTCCGATTACTAGAGGTAGACAATCGAATGGTATTACCTACAGATCTCCCAGTTCGAGTACTAGTCTCATCAGAAGATGTTCTCCATTCATGGGCTGTCCCATCCCTAGGTCTAAAAACAGATGCTATTCCAGGACGACTTAATCAAGTAACTTTAACATCAATACGACCCGGTTTATTTTATGGTCAGTGTTCCGAAATCTGCGGAGCAAACCATAGCTTTATACCAATTGTCCTAGAACTAGTTCCACTTAAGTACTTTGAAAGCTGGTCAGCATCACTAGCATAATCATTAAGAAGCTATAATAGCACTAACCTTTTAAGTTAGAGTATGAGAACATAGACTTCTCCTTAATGAATGGAACGAATAGATATCATTATTTGATTGCTAGCAGTCGTAATTGTACTTACGACACTAATAATCTTTCTTCATCTTAAAACCCTGAAGATCATTCGCCTTCTTTTCCCAATCTCTAAAGAACTATCCAAGAAGTCATGTGTTTTCCCTTGAAAGAAGAAGTGAACGAAGAACTATCCGCCTTCTTCGATGTACCCGTAGGTACAATAATACTAGCTATTGCATTTCCAGCAATCCTACTTCCAACCCCAAACCGCCTAATCACCAACCGTTGAATTACAATCCAACAATGATTGATCCAATTAATCATAAAACAACTTCTGTCTATTCATAATACAAAAGGACTGTCATGATCTCTAATATTAATTACTCTAACTTTATTCATTGGTCTAACCAATCTACTAGGTCTATTACCCTATTCATTCGCTCCTACAACACAACTAACCGTAAACTTAAGCATAGCAATCCCCCTATGGACTGGTACAGTTGTCCTGGGCTTTCGATATAAAACCAAAATATCACTAGCTCATCTTCTCCCACAAGGAACACCTACATTCCTTATCCCTATAATTATTATCATCGAAACTATTAGTCTCCTCATTCGACCAGTCACCCTAGCGGTTCGACTCACCGCCAATATCACGGCAGGTCACTTACTTATTCATTTAACCGGAACCGCCACACTAACTTTACTATCCATTCATTCAACAACAATTACAGTAACATTTGTTACAGTAATTCTACTTACGATCTTGGAACTTGCCGTAGCACTAATTCAAGCCTACGTCTTTGCTCTACTAATTAGCCTCTACCTACACGAGAGTGCCTAATGACTCACCAAACACATGCCTATCACATAGTAGATCCAAGCCCCTGACCTCTTACCGGAGCACTATCTGCCCTACTCATAACATCCGGCCTAACTATATGGTTTCATTACCACTCTGTAACCCTCCTGCTTTTAGGATTAATAACTAACATACTTACTATATTCCAATGATGACGAGATGTGGTTCGAGAAGGAACCTTCCAGGGCCACCATACACCTGTCGTGCAAGAAAGTTTACGATATGGTATAATTTTATTTATCACCTCTGAAGTATTATTCTTTACAGGCTTCTTCTGAGCCTTTTATCACTCTAGTCTAGCACCTACCCCTGAGCTAGGAAGCTACTGACCTCCAGTAGGTGTCTACCCACTAAATCCACTAGAAGTACCGCTTCTAAATACGTCAGTCCTCCTAGCTTCAGGAGTTACTATTACCTGAGCTCATCACAGCTTAATAGAAGGAAATCGTAAAAATATACTTCAAGCTCTCCTTATTACCATTCTCTTAGGAGTCTACTTCACACTTCTCCAAATGTTTGAGTACTATGAAGCATCCTTTACAATCTCCGACGGCATCTATGGCTCAACTTTCTTTGTAACCACAGGATTCCATGGTCTACACGTTATTATTGGCTCTACATTTCTCCTAACCTGCTTTATTCGCCAACTTAAATTCCATTTTACATCCAACCATCACTTTGGCTTTGAAGCAGCTGCTTGATATTGACATTTCGTAGATGTAGTGTGACTATTCCTCTATCTATCCATTTACTGATGAGGATCTTATTTCTTTAGTATTAACTTAGTACAACTAACTTCCAATTAGTAGGCTTTGGTAAACTCCAAAAAGAAGTAATCAACCTTATAACTACACTACTAACCAATACTATACTAACATCACTTATAGTTTTAATTGCATTTTGACTACCCCAAACATATACTTACTCAGAAAAAACAAGTCCATACGAATGCGGCTTTGATCCAATAGGCTCTGCTCGTCTACCATTCTCAATAAAGTTCTTTCTAGTAGCTATCACGTTTCTCCTATTTGATCTAGAAATCGCATTACTCTTACCTTTACCCTGAGCTATCCAAGCTAATGATACAAATCTAACACTTTTGATATCATTTATATTAATTATTCTCTTAGCTATTGGCCTAGCCTATGAATGACTCCAAAAAGGCCTTGAATGAACTAAATATGGTACTTAGTTTAAACAAAACAAATGATTTCGACTCATTAAACTATGAATATATCATAATTACCAATAATGCCCTACATTTACATAAATATCATACTAGCCTTCGTTATTTCACTCATTGGTACTCTTATATACCGCTCTCACCTAATATCTTCATTACTATGCCTCGAAGGAATAATACTTTCACTATTTACTTTAAACGCACTATTATCCCTCAATATAAACTTCACATTATCTACTACAGTACCACTAATTCTACTAGTATTCGCAGCCTGTGAAGCTGCAGTAGGCTTGGCACTTCTTATTATAATCTCCAATACCTACGGACTAGACTACGTACAAAACCTAAACCTACTCCAGTGCTAAAAACTATTTTACCAACAATCATACTTATTCCCCTTACCTGATTTACCTCTAACAATATAGTGTGAATTAATACTACTCTCTATAGCTTTGCAATTAGTCTAACTAGCCTCCACCTCCTCTATCAACCCCTTGACAATAGCCTAAGCCTCTCCCCAAAATTCTTCTTAGACTCCCTATCTACCCCACTACTAATCCTTACTATTTGACTACTCCCCCTAATACTAATCGCCAGCCAATCCCATCTATCCTCCGAATCAACTTTTCAGAAAAAGTCCTATATCACTATAATCGTCTTCCTACAAGTGTCTCTAATCATAACATTTGCTGCTACAGACCTAATCCTACTATATATTATATTTGAAACAACGCTCATCCCAACTATAATTATCATTACTCGATGAGGAAACCAACTGGAACGGTTAGACGCAGGATCATATTTTCTGTTCTACACCCTAATAGGATCTCTTCCTCTACTAGTAACCCTCATACTAATCCAAAATACTCTAGGATCATTAAACCTAATAATACTACCATACCTAATCAAATCCATTGACAATCTATGATCCACTAATATACTATGACTAACATGTACTATAGCCTTCATAGTAAAAATACCTCTATATGGTCTTCACCTATGATTACCAAAAGCTCATGTAGAAGCACCAATCGCTGGATCTATAGTATTAGCTGCCATTCTCTTAAAACTAGGAGGGTATGGAATACTACGAATCACCATCCTCTTGGATCCCTTAACAACACACATATATTATCCATTCCTCATACTATCACTGTGAGGTATGGTTATATCCAGCTCCATCTGCTTACGACAAACAGATATGAAATCCCTCATTGCTTATTCTTCAGTCAGTCACATAGCCTTAGTAATCATTGCTATTATACTTCAAACACCATGGAGTTTCATAGGGGCACTTACCCTAATAATCGCCCACGGCCTAACTTCCTCAATACTTTTCTGCCTAGCAAATTCAAACTACGAGCGCATTCACAGCCGAACTATAATTTTAGCACGAGGCTTACAAACCCTTCTCCCACTAATAGCTACATGATGACTACTAGCCAGCTTAATTAACATAGCCCCACCACCTACTATTAATCTAATCGGAGAATTACTCATTATCACAACATCATTCTCATGATCCAATCTCACCATTTTCCCTATAGGACTAAACGTATTAATTACTACAATATATACCCTTCACATAATAACCACAACTCAACGGGGAAAAACATCACACCACGCTAAATCCATTAAGCCTTCATTTACCCGAGAGAACACCTTAATAGCCCTTCATTTTCTACCCCTACTACTCCTTTCCCTAAACCCCAAGATCATCCTAGGATTAACATATTGTAGATATAGTTTAACTAAAACATTAGGTTGTGGGCCTACAAATAAGAATCTAATCCTCTTTGTCTACCAAGAAAGAATTAAGGAACTGCTAATCCCTTATACCTCATCTAATAATGTGGCTTTCTTAACTTTTAAAGGGTAAGAGCTATCCATTGGTCTTAGGCACCAAAAAACTGGTGCAACTCCAGATAAAAGTAATCAACCTAATCCCAACTCTAACACTAACATCACTAATCATTCTAACCCTACCCATTACCGCAACATTACTACAAAACAACAAGACAAATTGCTTTTTATATACCACCAAAACAGCTGTAACCTACGCCTTCGCAATCAGCCTAATCCCAACTCTATTATTTGTTCAATCTAACCAAGAAGCCTATATCTCCAACTGACACTGAATAACAATCTATACCCTAAAATTATCTCTAAGCTTTAAATTAGACTTCTTTTCCTTAACATTCATGCCAATTGCACTTTTTATTACCTGATCAATTATAGAATTTTCACTATGATATATACACTCAGATCCCCATATTAACCGCTTCTTCAAATATCTCCTGTTATTCTTAATCACTATACTAATCTTGGTAAGCGCTAATAATCTACTACAACTATTTATAGGCTGAGAAGGAGTTGGCATTATGTCCTTCCTGCTAATCAGTTGATGACATGGACGAACAGACGCTAACACAGCAGCTCTACAAGCAATACTTTATAACCGTATTGGCGATATAGGCTTTATTATAATAATAGCCTGATTTATTATCCATTTAAATTCCTGAGAGTTTCAACAAATCTTCTTAACTAATCCTAAAAACACTACACTCCCACTACTAGGTCTTCTCCTAGCCTCAGCAGGAAAATCAGCCCAATTTGGACTCCATCCGTGACTTCCATCAGCTATAGAAGGTCCCACCCCAGTATCGGCACTCCTTCATTCCAGTACAATAGTTATAGCCGGAGTATTTACCCTCATCCGCTTTTATCCACTAATAGAAAACAACCTCACTATTCAAACTTTAACATTATGCCTAGGGGCCATTACTACTTTATTCACAGCTATCTGTGCTCTCACACAAAACGACATCAAAAAGATTATCGCACTCTCCACTTCCAGCCAGCTAGGCCTAATAATAGTAACCATCGGTATTAATCAACCACATCTAGCCTTTACCCATATATGTACACACGCATTCTTCAAAGCAATATTATTTCTCTCCTCTGGCTCTATCATCCACAATCTAAACAACGAACAAGACATCCGCAAAATAGGAGGACTCTATAAAACAATGCCCATCACTTCAACAGCTATCATTATTGGCAGCTTAGCACTCACCGGCATGCCATTCCTAACAGGATTTTACTCAAAAGACCCAATTATTGAAACTGCTAACATATCCTACATCAACACCTGAGCACTGCTAGTTACTCTCATTGCCGTATCCATAACGGCAAGTTACAGTACCCGAATCATTTTCTTTGCTCTCCTTGGACAACCACGATACCCCTCACTAACCCAAATTAACGAAAACAACCCATATCTCATCAACCCTATTAAACGACTAATCCTAGGCAGTATCTTCATGGGCTTCTTCATCTCAATAAATACTATCCCGCACACAACACCCCAAATAACCATACCTCTACATTTAAAACTTATAGCCCTAGCTGTAACCTTACTAGGATTTACGGTAGCAACAGAACTTAATAACATAACACATAATCTAATATTTAAACAGCCATCACGTATACACACATTCTCAACCACATTAGGATATTATCCAACTACCACTCATCGAATCCTGCCCTATCTAAGCCTTACTATAAGCCAAAACCTAGCAACAACCATTATAGACTCAATTTGACTAGAAAAAATAATTCCCAAGAATCTAATAACTATGCAGAAAACAGCCGCCAGCCTGGTATCAAACCAAAAAGGCCTAATAAAACTCTACTTCCTATCATTTCTTCTATCAATTACACTAGGTTTACTAATCGCCCTATAACGTTTTCGAGTAACCTCAATAGCAATAAAAATACTAACAAACAATATTCACCCAGCCATAGCCAAAAACCAAAACCCATAACTATACAAAGACGCTCCCCCAGAATAATCCTCACGTACATACTCAAAACCCCCTTCACCAAGAACTACAAGACCTCCCAAACCACCAAAATAAAAACCCATCAATTCATGCTCACCACTGAGCAACCATATAACTATAGAAATCTCCATTAATAAGCCTACTAAAAATGCACTCAAAATTACAACATTTGACCCCCAAGTCTCAGGATACTCTTCAGTAGCCATAGCAATAGTATAACCAAAAACTACTATCATCCCACCTAAATATACTAAAAATACAACCAAGCCCAAGAAAGATCCCCCAGAACTCATAATAATTCCACATCCCAATCCCCCACTTACAACCAAACTCATTCCCCCATAAACAGGAGAAGGCTTAGACGAAAAACCAATGAAACCTACCACATAAAGCACACTCATAATAAAAACAATATACATCATTACTTCCACATGGACTCCTACCATGACTAATGGTCTGAAAAACCATCGTTGTATTTCAACTATAGAAATAACTAAATAATGACCCACATTCGAAAATCTCACCCTCTACTTAAAATCATCAATAAATCCTTCATTGATCTACCTACCCCATCCAACATCTCAGCATGATGAAATTTCGGCTCACTACTAGGAGCATGCCTAATTACCCAAATCCTAACAGGACTATTCCTAGCCATACACTACACACCCGACACAATAACTGCATTTTCATCTATATCCCATATCTGCCGAGATGTAAACTATGGCTGAATTATTCGACAACTACACTCAAACGGAGCATCTATTTTCTTCCTCTGCCTATACACACACATTGGACGGAACATCTACTATGGATCCTACCTATACTCGGAAACCTGAAATACCGGCATTATATTACTACTGATCACCATAGCCACTGCCTTCATAGGATATGTCCTTCCGTGAGGACAAATATCATTCTGAGGGGCAACCGTAATCACTAACCTCTTCTCAGCAATTCCCTACATCGGCACAAGCCTAGTAGAATGAATCTGAGGAGGCTTTTCGGTAGATAAAGCAACCTTAAATCGATTCTTCGCCCTCCATTTCATTCTTCCATTTACTATAATTGCACTAGCAGGAGTACACCTAACCTTTCTTCACGAAACAGGCTCAAGCAACCCACTAGGCCTCATTTCAGACTCAGACAAAATCCCCTTTCACCCGTACTATACCATCAAAGACTTTCTAGGATTACTTATCCTAATTTTACTTCTTCTACTCTTAGCCCTACTATCTCCCGACATACTAGGAGACCCCGACAACTATATACCAGCCGATCCACTAAATACTCCCCTACACATTAAACCAGAGTGATATTTCCTCTTTGCTTACGCCATCCTACGATCTGTACCAAACAAACTAGGAGGTGTCCTAGCCCTATTCCTATCAATTCTAATCCTAGGATTAATACCACTTCTCCATACATCCAAGTACCGAAGTATAATACTCCGACCTCTTAGCCAAATCCTATTCTGAACTCTAACAATAGATTTACTTATACTTACATGAATTGGCAGCCAACCAGTAGAATATCCCTACATCATTATCGGCCAAATAGCCTCGATTCTATATTTCTCCATTATTCTAGCTTTCTTGCCAATTGCAGGAATAATCGAAAACTATCTCATTAAGTAACCCCTATAGTATAAGACATTACAATGGTCTTGTAAGCCATAAATGAAAACCATTTTCTAAGGGTATTCAGGGAAGAGGTCCACTTACCTCGCTATCAATACCCAAAACTGAAATTCTCCTTAAACTATTCCCTGCAAGCAAACCAACCCGCTATGTACATCGTGCATTAAATGCTCGTCCCCATACATAATGATATATATTACTAACTATACTTAATCTTACATAGACCATACTATGTATAATCGTGCATCACATTATTTACCCCATGCTTATAAGCAAGTACTGTTTAACTAATGTGTCAAGTCATATTCATGTAGATTCACAGGTCATGTTCTAGTTCATGGATATCATTTACCTACGATAAACCATAGTCTTACATAGCACATTAAAGCTCTTGATCGTACATAGTGCATTACTGAGAAATCTCTAGTCATCATGCATATCATCTCCAACGGTTGTACCTTAACTACCTACCTCCGAGAAACCATCAACCCGCCCATCTTCGTGTCCCTCTTCTCGCTCCGGGCCCATCAATTGTGGGGGTTTCTATACTGGATCTATACCTGGCATCTGGTTCTTTCTTCAGGACCATCTCACCTAAAATCGCCCATTCTTTCCTCTTAAATAAGACATCTCGATGGATTAATGACTAATCAGCCCATGATCATAACATAACTGTGGTGTCATGCATTTGGTATCTCTTTTATTTTGGGGATGCTGTGATTCAGCTATGGCCGTCTGAGGCCCTAACACAGTCAAGCAACTTGTAGCTGAGCTTGAATTGAGTATTAAGATCTGGCACGGTATATATGGGGTATTATTC